AATGAATTGCCTGATAAAAAGGATTACCTTGATAGGGTAAATCATGAAATTTAAAATTTCATTCATTATATTTAACAGAATTAAACTGTTTCCAAAAGAATCAAAATCTATTGTGCTTCGTACACTAAAATATAAAAAGATAAGCTAAATAAGCTATTGGGTTCATACCCCACTTATAAAGGTTATAATCCTTTTCTTTTTAATTAAAAAAATTTCAAATAATATTTTTATTATTACTTTAATATTTGGTACCTTAATTACTATTTCTTCTAATTCTTGATTAGGAGCTTGAATAGGACTAGAAATTAATTTATTATCATTTATCCCCCTAATAAATGATAATAAAAAAAATTTACTAACCTCAGAAAGCTCGTTAAAGTATTTTTTAACTCAAGCATTTGCTTCTTCTATTTTATTATTTGCAATTATTATTTTAATATTTTTTTTTAATAATAATTTCTCTCAATTTTATAGATTAAATGAAATTTTAATTTTATCAACTTTAATATTAAAAAGAGGGGCAGCCCCCTTTCATTTTTGATTTCCAGAAGTAATAGAAGGATTATCTTGAATTAATGGACTAATTTTAATAACTTGACAAAAAATTGCTCCTTTAATATTAATTTCCTATAATTTTTGTTATAATTTCTTTATAATATCAATTATTTTATCGATATTAATTGGATCTTTAGGAGGATTAAATCAAACATCAATTCGAAAGTTAATAGCTTTTTCTTCAATTAATCATTTAGGCTGAATATTATTGGCTATAATAAATAATGAATTACTATGAATTACATATTTTTTATTATATTCTTTACTTTCAATTTCAATTATTATTATATTCAATAATTTTAAATTATTTTATTTTAACCAAATTTTTAATATTTCTTTAATAAATCCTATTATTAAATTTTTAATTTTTTTAAATTTATTATCACTAGGGGGTCTGCCCCCATTTTTAGGGTTTTTACCTAAATGATTAGTAATTCAAAATTTAACTTCAATAAATCAATTGTTTATTTTAACGATTAGCGTATGTTTAACTTTAATTACTTTATACTTTTACTTACGTTTATCTTATAGTATTTTTATATTAAACTATCAAAAAAATAGATGAATATTAAAAAATACTTACAATATAAAAATATCTTCAGCTAGTTTAATTTTAAATTTTATTTCAATTGGGGGATTAATAATAATTTTAATATTTTATATAATTATATAAGAATTTAAGTTAATTAAACTAATAGCCTTCAAAGCTGAAAATATTTGTATTAATCTTTTAATTCTTAAGCTTTAATAAATTATTTATTCCTTTAGAATTGCAGTCTAATATCATTATTGACTATAAAGCCTGATTAAAGAGATAATTCCCATAAATAAATTTACAATTTATTGCCTAAACTTCAGCCATTTAATCGCGACAATGATTATTTTCTACAAATCATAAGGATATTGGAACATTATACTTTATTTTTGGGGCCTGAGCTGGAATAGTCGGAACTTCCTTAAGAATTTTAATTCGAGCTGAACTTGGACATCCAGGAGCATTTATTGGAGATGATCAAATTTATAACGTTATTGTTACAGCACATGCCTTTATTATAATTTTTTTTATAGTAATGCCTATTATAATTGGTGGATTTGGAAACTGATTAGTCCCTTTAATATTAGGAGCCCCAGATATAGCATTCCCTCGTATAAATAATATAAGTTTTTGAATACTACCCCCTTCTTTAACTTTACTGATTTCTAGAAGTATAGTAGAAAATGGGGCTGGAACAGGATGAACAGTTTATCCACCTCTTTCGTCTGGTATTGCTCATGCTGGGGCTTCAGTAGATTTAGCTATTTTTTCTTTACATTTAGCTGGTATTTCTTCAATTTTAGGTGCTGTAAATTTTATTACAACAGTTATTAATATACGTTCACCAGGAATTACATTAGATCGAATACCTTTATTTGTCTGATCTGTTGTAATTACAGCCGTATTATTACTTTTATCTTTACCTGTTTTAGCAGGAGCTATTACGATATTATTAACAGACCGAAATTTAAACACATCATTTTTTGACCCAGCAGGAGGAGGAGATCCAATTTTATACCAACACTTGTTTTGATTTTTTGGGCACCCTGAAGTGTATATTTTAATTTTACCTGGATTTGGAATAATTTCTCATATTATTACCCAAGAAAGAGGTAAAAAGGAAACATTTGGAAATTTAGGAATAATTTATGCTATATTAGCAATTGGTTTATTAGGATTTATTGTTTGAGCTCATCATATATTTACAGTTGGAATAGATGTGGATACTCGAGCATATTTTACTTCAGCTACTATAATTATTGCAGTTCCTACTGGTATTAAAATTTTTAGTTGATTAGCAACAATACATGGAACTCAGTTAACATATAGTCCAGCAATATTATGATCATTTGGATTTGTATTTTTATTTACAGTTGGTGGATTAACAGGAGTAGTTTTAGCTAATTCATC